ACGCGCCGTAGTCAATGATCCAATCAGAGGAATAATTGGAACGGTTGTCTCGAACTGCTTCATAGCATTATCGATTAGAAATGCATTTTCTAGCATTTGACTCCGCACCACCAAAGTATTTAGTCGCCCCCTGAAAAGATAGCCCAGAAAGTCGATATAATCTTTGTATAAGTGGTTTATATGAATCCTTCCGGGTTGAGACCACACGTGAAAATGCCATTGCCATAAATGGACAAGGTAATATTTCCATTTATTCATCAGAAGAGGCATATCTTTTGAAGCCAGAACGGATTTTCCTTGATATCTAACATAATGCATGATAGGATGCTTGAACAACCATAAGTTGTCCTGAAAATCATTAACAAAGACTTGGACAAGATCTTCTACTTTTCCATAAAAAGAAATTCGCTCAAAAAGGAGTCCTGAAGATGTTGATCGTAAATGAGAAGATTGGTTACGGAGAAAAAAGAAGATTGATTCATATTCATATACATGAGAATTATATAGGAACAAGAAAAATCTTGGATTACTTGTTGACAAAATGGAATTTGATTTCTTTGGAGTAATAAGACTATTCCAATTAAAATACTCATGAAGAAAGAATCGCAATAAATGTAAAGAAGAGGCATCTTTTACCCAATAGCGAAAGGTTCGAACCAAGATTTCCGGGCGAATGGGGTAGGGTATTAGTACATCTAAGACATAGTGTAAATGTGAGAAATTGTTCTCGAAAAAAGGAAATATTGAATGAATTGATTGGAAATTATGAGATTTCGCCATTTCTTTCCCTTCTAAGAAAGCTACTAATCGTAGGGAAAATGGAATTTCCACAATGACTGAAAATCCCTCCGATATCATTTGCGAATAAAATTGATTGTTGTGTCCAATAAATTGATTTTGATTAGAATCCTTAGCATAAATACTCAAATGAATCCGTTGATACGTCCGACTAATTAAACGTTTCACACTGAGTGAACTAGATTTATTGTCATAACCCCCATCTTCCAACGGAATCGTCGATCTATTTAAACCGTGATCATGAGCAAGTGCATAAATATACTCTCGAAAAAGAAGTGGGTATAGGAAGTTGTGTTGCTGAGATCTATCTAGTTCTAAATGGATTTGATATTCTTTCATTTGAAATGAAATTGCAACAAAAGGTAAGGTATTTATTGGATTATCAAATGATACATTGGGTTATCAAATGATACATAGTGCGATACAGTCAAAACAAAGTATTGTAGTAAAAAAAAAAATGGATACCTTGGAAACGGGTAAACTCATTACCGGATTCTCGATTTTCTCGTTTTTGAATTGGTTTATGTTTGTTATAGTATAAATAGGTGCTTAGAAATCCTTTATTTTTGCAATCCAACCGCTCTTTTGATTTTTGAAAACAAAATATCTTTATCAATATACTGCTTCTTCTACACATTCATCTCCAACCCATAATAGGGACAAACTCATAGTTAGGACTCATTAAAAAAATCGCCAATCGACTCACGGAAAACCCCTTCCCCGCATTAGGAACTAATATCTTTTTAACGTTTAATTAGATCGGGGAATTATTCAAATTCAATTCAGAAGAGAAGCTCGTTCCTTTTTATTTCGCGAGAATTGGAACCGTAAGGCTCTATCCATTTATTCACTCGACCCAACTTTGAATTCAATTTTTTGTTCTGCGCCAACAATTCAAACCCTATTTTGAAGCCATTGAATCAGAATAAAATATTCTCAAAATTTTCCATTGATACGACATGCTGGTTTTTCCATTCATTCCTTTCAGGATCAGTCGTGGTCTTACAAACTCTCCACGATGGTATGGACGAATCCTTTGTTTCATATAAATGTGTAAAAGATGCTAGCCGCACTTAAAAGCCGAGTACTCTACCGTTGAGTTAGCAACCCGAATAATTCGAATGGGTGGATACAATCGGAATAAAAAAGAAATAAAAGAAAAGAAATGAAATTGCACAACGGAATCAAAATATTAAATTAGCAAGAAATCGACTAACAAAATTTAGAATCGATTGGGAACATAAAAAAAAGACTTCTTGTATAACAGTGAATCCAGCGAACCCATTACTTTAATTTTGAATGAAGTAAAGAAAAAAACCAAACCTCTTTTACGGAGATAAATAGGTACGGAGATAAATGGATCCGTTTATCCTTATCCACGATCAAATTATAGTTGTTCGATACGCTGTTGTCAATATGACGGTGAATGTTGAATATTAATATTAAGAAAAGAATCTAAAAAAAGAAAATGGCGAAAACAAAAAGAATGAATTTATTAATTTAATTAAATAAAAATTATAAAATGAAATAAATAAATAATATAGAAAAGAAATAATTTAGAAATGCTTTTGAAAAAAAAAAGTCGAAAAGAAAAAGAAAGAACTTGCGTTAGATTTGCACTACATATTTACTATACATAAATAAAAATGGATACGTAGCTATAGCTGAAAGAATAAAAAAAAAAAGAAATCTCGGGTTGACATTGATTCAATCAATCAATATAAGTAAAATAAACAAGTTGAATCCCTTGTTTTGTGATTTGTTAATAGATTTACAACGACAAACTATAAAACGCCCGGTTTCGATTGCGAGTAATGTAAATTTTCGATTTCTCGACCCAATTAGTTCGTTGTATTCATTTGATCTTTTTTATATGCATCTTATATCAATAAAATTCTAGCAATAAAATTGATTTTTGTTCTTCTGCTTATTTTTTTTGTCCTTATACTTCCAGAACATGATACTTTATGGGAGCAATATTAAATAGGAATAAAAAATAGGTATGAATAGAACAAAAAAGGGGGGAGTAGTAAAGAAAAAGTTATACAAAACTATATAGGAGTCATCCACATCCTCTTTTTTTATTCTATATCCTCGATGAAATTTCGTTTAATTAAGATGAAGTTCCTTAAAAATACCAGCCTTCTTTGAAATATCATGAACCGTTCCTGTAGGTTGAGCGCCCTTGTCAAGGAAATCTAAAATCGCAGGAAGATTTAAATGGGTTTGATTATTTATGGGATCATAAAAACCCACTTTCCGAAGATCTCTTCCCTCTCTTCGGGATCGAGCATCGATTGCAACGATTCGATAAACAGCTCATTGGGATAGATGTAGATGAACAATACCCCCCCTAGAAACGTATAAGAAGTTTTCTCCTCGTACGGCTCGAGAAAAAATGATTAGAAATTGTGTGATTTAAGTCCTTCTTTTTCGAAAAAAAAAAGCATTCGTACTCTCATAACTCAAGTTGGATAACTTTTAAATAGCCCAAAAGAAAATCTTTAGGGATTTCTTTTTTTGAGTGGTCTCTAACCCCTTTTTTGTTTGTCTCGTTTCGAATCGATTTTTTGATTCTTAATTCCCATTCTGATCTAATTGTTGAGACAATTGAAAACGGTATTTCCTTGTTCCAGGATCCTTTTTATCTTTGCCTTGAATCATTGGGTTTAGACATTACTTCGGTGATCTTTCGTTTTCAAAAATGGCGGCAACACACCCCTTTTTGCGATTTTTTTCTATCAAAGAATCATACGAACAATTGACTCCTGCATGATACACTTTTCATCGAAAGAGTTTTACCAATTCCAACAAATTGTCGTTTTGGATTTCAAAATTGCTCGAATCGGATTCTTTCAATTTATATATCGAAAATATACTTACGAAGTTTGTTACAACTTATTGATTGGTATTAACCCTAGATCCTTGCCCCTGCGAAATGAACAAATACTTTCTACTCAAGCTCCATCATGTCCTATTTACACTACACCCCAACAAAAAACGAGAATTCTAGTAGAACAGAACAAAGTATGTCGAGCCAAGAGCCCATTCATTTCTAGATAATCTACAATCTAAAATGGCGGATGAAAAAAAAAATCCACAGCGGATCGTGTCCTTCAAGTCGCACGTTGCTTTCTACCACATCGTTTCAAACGAAGTTTTACCATAACATTTTTCTAGTTTTGAACCGGTATGTAATTGATTCAATTATGGAATCATGAATAGTCATTGCTTCGGTCAATACCCAGTCCTTTTTCCTTCGATATGAAAGGAATAGTTAGTTAATTTATGAGGAAGAAGCCTCAGTAAGAATTTAATTTCACCCTCTATTTTAATTTTATTGCATTCATGCAATATTTCTTTTTATTTCTAAATAAAACAAAAAAGAACACGAATAAAAATAAAAAGAAAATAAAGTAATAAAGTAAATAAGAGGATGAAGATATATGAATGGACCCCGTCTCAATTATTAATTATTATTAAATACATTTTCAATTATTAATTAGAACCAAACATCAAATACCTCCAGCCCAAAGAAAATTCATCCATATGAAACTCGATTGATTATGAGATCTTACATCGCTCACTAACTCGTATGGACCCCACTCCCAATTCATTCTGGGGAATGATTAATCATAAATAAAAATAGGATCCTATTTGATACGGGATGCTAGACTCTTTTGTATAGATAAAAAGCCAAAAGGGTCCAGATTACGTCATTCTTTACTATAATTGTTCTTTTACCCTAAACCGGTCTTAGAAACTTAATTCCATTGATTGAATTCAAACAGTACCACGAATACCCTCTTGTTTAGATTTCAAGAAATGAAATCAAAAATTGGGGCTGTCTTATTAAAAAAAAATATAAGAAAGATAGAGGTTTTCGCATTTCGATTTAGAATGTATCCTTGCAAATTCACGGAGGTAGGGTATGTAAGGATTTTTTAAGCCACTCACTTACATATCAAAGTGAAAGGGAGGGGGAGGGCCCATCCGACTTTTTTTGAATTCAAACTCTTGTGATCTATGTTGCCATCTTACTTGGATCACAAATGGATTCCGTTTTATTTTCGTATTATTTGAACTCGATTCAATTTATGAAAAAACATCTTATTCAGAGAAGAGTTTTGAAAATTCGAAACAAGAAGTCCATTTTATCAAAAATTAGACTCTTAAAAAAATTATACTCTGAAAGAGAGGTTGCTCAAAAAAGTAATTTGGAGTCTGATATTCGGATATATATAAGAGGTCGCTCTGGGACGGAAGGATTCGAACCTCCGAATAGCGGGACCAAAACCCGTTGCCTTACCGCTTGGCCACGCCCCATTTGAATTTCTTTTCTATTCGATACTAATAAAAACACTAATATTGGTTGTTCGTCAATTCCCGGCCAAATCTCTATGGAATAAATTAGATTCTTTTTTTTAAGATTTTGACACAAGTAGATGCAGAATTAAACTCCATTTATTGATCATTACATAGAATTCAATTAAGATATTGTATGAAAGTATGATTTCTTCTATTCTCTTGTGAGAATCGAAGGGTTTTTGTTTTGATTGGTTCGGTTCAAAGAAGTATTTTTTTTGTCTACCTTACTTTCTTTTCGTCATTTTTAGCTTATATCAATAACATATTTTTAACTCAATCAAAATACAATTATCTCCAAGAACAAAATGTTTGTTATGCTTAATACCTTTAGTTTGATCTATATCTTTCTTAATTCTGCCCTTTATTCGAGTAGTTTTTTATTCGGCAAATTACCCGAGGCGTACGCTTTTTTGAATCCAATTGTAGATGTTATGCCAGTAATACCTCTTCTCTTTTTTCTCTTAGCCTTTGTTTGGCAAGCTGCTGTAAGTTTTCGATAAGATCTTTAATAGTGTCCGACAATTGATAAGACCAGATGAGTCTTCCAATTTGAATGAACCCTCAAGTAAAACAGTAAAATTCTTGGGCAGACACGATAAATTTAGATTTCCCCATTTCACGATTCTGACCCTTTTTTTCACTGAAAGACCCTATTAGAGTCCGCCACAATATCGAAGTCGAATTGTGTTAATTTTGAAAAATAAAAACCCTTTTGTATTTCTATCAATTTGAAAAACCGTTTCATTTCTTGGTGTCAAAATAGGATATGGAGTATAAAAATAGAGAATCTATTCTCTTTTCCCCCCCCCCAAAAAAATTGGAGATTGTGTAATGCTTACTCTCAAACTCTTTGTTTACACCGTAGTTATATTCTTTGTTTCTCTCTTCATCTTCGGGTTCCTATCTAATGATCCAGGGCGTAATCCTGGACGTGAAGACTAAAAAATAAGAAATTTTTCTTTACTTTATTCTTAGAAATGTTTTTAGGATTTGATTTTATCTATTCTACATCTTTAACTAGTCAAATAAAAAAAAGCAAAAGGGTTCGCTAAATTCGAATTTGAAAGATACCCAGTCAGCGACGGAAACGGAAAGAGAGGGATTCGAACCCTCGGTACGAATAGCTCGTACAACGGATTAGCAATCCGACGCTTTAATCCACTCAGCCATCTCTCCTAATTGAAAAAAAAAAAATAATAATTACTATGTTACATTACACAAAAGATAATGCTTGAAAAAAAGGCCCTTCTTTACTTTAACTTTATTATATAGCTTATATATTTTTTTATTGTATTTTGTATTGTATTATACAGATGGATACAACTTTTATCAGCAATTCCATTTTTTATTTCTATAAAATTTAAAATTAAAATAAAGAATGGCCTCGAAAGAGATATCTCGAATCAAAATAGAAAAAAATAAAGAATATCTCTTTACAAAATTACAAAAGGCCGTTTTTTTTATTTTCACAGCCTGGTCTGGTCAGTACCCAGCCGGGCCTTTTTTTGTTCCAATGAACCATACCGCCAAATCATAGAAAAAAGATTTAGATGGAATCAAAGTGTCATTTCTTATTCTTTATTATTCTTTTGTTTCTTCTTCTTTTTTTTTATTTAATTTACTTTTACTGGATACTCAAAAAAGGGAAAAACAGAACGATGTATTTTTTTTTTTTGCACAATGCATTTTATGTTATGGCTTAAATTGTTTTGTCGAGCCGTATCTGTCAAAACTCCTTCAAGAACCAAATTTGTTATTTTATTTAGTTATTCAATTTCGTTTTTTATTTTTAAACAAAATAAGTCCTCTTTTCCTAATTTCATTAGGACTCCTAACAAACACGTCAATACTCTAAGCTCTAATTTGCATTTCATTATTTTTTTTTATTTCTGTCCTATATTGATTACGTCCGATTCCCTTGTTCGACAAAAGTCCCATTTCTATACAATAATCGTATTGTAGCGGGTATAGTTTAGCGGTAAAAGTGCGATTCGTTCTATTAATCCTCTTAATAGTTAAGGGGTTCTTCAGTTTCATTCATATTCTGATCAAAAACTTTATTTCTTAAAAGGATTTCATTTGAATCCTTTACCTCTAAATGAAAGATTCGAGGAAGAATATTCATTCTCGTGATTTGTATCCAAGGGTCAATTAGAAATTTCAAATTTGGATTATGAAATTACGAAACATAATTTTTGTGAATTTGGAATTGGATCAATCTTTCCAATTGAATAAGTATAAGGATCCATGGATAAAGATAGAAAAGTCGATTTCCAATCGTAACTAAATCTTCAATTTTTGTTTTGCATAGGGTAGATTGAAGCAAAATAGCTA